TGACTTTGGCACTGGACGTTCCCAAAATGGGTACTATCGGGTCGGGTGAATTCAATAATAGACGCCTGGTGGCATTCCAGCTTTCCTTCTCCTTTCAGGACCTATCCGAAAGAGAATCCAGTACTTCTCGGTCGGGAATATCTGAATAGGGCGAACCGCCTCGTGGATATCTTTGCTTCGAAACAAAAACAATTAGAATTAGGCTCGGTCAACTGGAATGTCTATTATCCATATAGGGGATCTTCCAATCGGGAAGATCCATCGACCTGAGACGAAGAGAAAGGTCTATCTATTTTATTTAGTTATTCAGTTAAACCAATGATTCGTTATTGGAGCAGATAGCAAAAACCATTTCATCCGACATGCGTATTTTTGATTTTCCAATGGATTTACATCTTTCATTAATGGAAATTTTTTGATGTAGTGAGTAATAGCTCTGGTTGTTCGCTGTTCAAGAATTCTTGTTTAGGCAGTTCATACCATCCATACATAGTGTTTTGATCTAAGATTTCAATTCTTCCATGTTTCAGCAGTAGCATATTCTTCCATGGAGCTAAGGTCCATGGAAGAAAGAGGTGTTTCCGCGACTCTACCGCCCAGTCAATTCCGTTCCACTTAATCCCTATTTCATGACCACATATCTTTCCGGCTAAGTAATGGGAAACCCTTCTCCTGTTACATGAATCCAATTTTCATTTCATCCGGGAAAAGCCATCTTTTTCTCAACAATGTCTTTGCCATTTGATCCAATAGCCTTCCGTTAGATAGGAACAGATTTGATAAATACTGATAACTCTCAGATGGAGTATTAGAACGGGAAAATCCAAATGAACTATTGGCTCTAAGCCATCTCTGGCGATGAATCAAGAATTCGAAGTGCTTTTCTTTCCTATTCTTGATAAACCAGCTTTGAGATAGAGATGTAATAGGATCTTGGGAAATAAAAACAATAAGCCCCTTTAACATCTCTTCATCTTCATCTGCAAAGAATTCTCGATGTAAAAACACAGAGACAGAGGGCTCATCTTGGAATAGGAAAAAGAGTGGATCCGGGGGGTCCCAAATGAATCGGCTTATTCGAAAAAAGCCTTGTTCTTTGGAAGATCTAGCTCGTGCCTGGTACTGCATGGTTCCACTCTGCAAGAACTCCGAATCCTTCTCTTGAAGCTCATCCTTCTCTTGAAGCTCATCCTTCTCTTGAAGCTCATCCTCCTCATCATCAATGAGCCCCCGCCCGGCCCAATAGGGAAATCCCAAATCATCGGGCCTTTCGATACAATCAAATAGAAAGCCCCAAGGGCGCCATATTCTAGGAGCCCAATCTATGTGATCGAAGAAATCCTCCTCTATTTCCCCTTCTTCAACCTCCGATTCGTATTTTTGATAGAGAAATCTCTGATCAACGATAGAACGAGATCCATTTTGTATCATATATAAGGGATTCCTTGGTTCGGGCCGAAGAAGGAATGTCACTCGATCATTATCAAACTGACTGTAATCTCTTTCTGTCCGCGAGTATACCATCAGAGCGCCTTCTATTTCTACTAGGCCATGAACTAGATCAGAATCATTCTCAACGAACCGATAAGAAGCGATCCTATTTTTTTCATCGGGTCCGGGTAGAGACCAAAGGTCTTGAGCGACCGATCCGGCAGAACAACTCAAAAGATAAAGAAGTATCGTTAATTTCTTCATGCTCGTTCCAAGTTCGAAGTACCATTTGTACAAATAAGGATCCCCTTCGTCACACAATTGCTTCTTTATATAGATAGATATAGGATCTATGAGGCAATTACCTAGAAGTACTTTTTGTGCAACAGCCCTTCCTATCTGATAGAAAAGGATCCCGTGATCCTGAACCGGTATTACATGGGCTCGCAAATCCCAAGTTTGTCTATGAAGAGCTAATCTAATTGTATTAGTGTCTAGAATTGATTTCTTCTGTGTAATACTAATTGATAGGGCCTCATTGGCAAGTGCTGCAAGATCTCGTGCATTGGGACCCATGGCTGTGGACCCGAATCGATTAGTATGGAACATTTTCTTTTCCAAGTGAAATCCCTTAGTATATGAAAGAGTGAAAAAGCGCTTTCGTTGTTGTGGAATAAGAAGCCTTCGTATCTTAATACATGTATTGAATCTATCCGGGGCTATTAGAGCGGGATCTACTTTTTGGGGAATATGAGTCGAAGCAATAACAAGAATATTTCTAGTAGAACATCTTTCACAATCCCTGGAGAGATAGTTCGCTAATAGACCGAGGGATAAGTCCTTCGACTCATTCATATCCAGATCATGAATGTCTGGAATCCATATTATGCAAGGAGACATTGCTTTTGCTAATTCGAATTGAAGGGTGATATAAAATCGGTCTATTTCCGGCAGCATATCCAAAGTTACCTCATCCTTCGCCTCGTTACTTAGAACCTTTAGCCACGACAGCTTCCAATCAAGGTCACCGTCACTAGCATCAATATCGCCACTAGCATCAATATAGTCA